AGTGTTTACATAATTTTCTTCTGTCCGAACAAAAGATTCATCGAAATAATGAGTCACCATTGATATCGACACATCTGAGCTCGCCAAATGTTCAGGAGTTCCTCTATTCAATCCTTTTCCTTCTTCTTGTTACTGGACATCTCGTTTGTACACGTCTTTTCTTTGTTTCCCGAACCTATAGTGAGTTACAGACAGAGTTCGAAAAGATCAAACCTTTGATGAATCCATCATACATAATTGAGTTGCGAAAACTTCTGGCTGGGTATCCCACATCTGAACTGAATTCTTTCTGGTTAAAGTTAAAGAATCTCTTTCTAGTTGCTCTGCAACAATTAGGATATTCTATACGTTCTAAGAAGAACTATTTGAATATCAATCTCATCGATCTCATAAGTATCATACCAAATCCCATCAATCGAATTCTTTTTTTGAGAAATACGAGACATCTAAGTCATACAAGTAAAGAGATCTATTCATTGATAAGAAAAAGAGAAAACATGAGCGATGATTGGATTGATGGTAATCCAATAGAATTCTGGTTCGCGAACAATGACAATCATTGGATTAGTGATAAAGAAAGAGACTTCTTGGTTCAGTTCTCCATCTCCACCTTAACGACAGAAAAAAGTATTGATCAAATTCTATTGAGTCTGACTCATAGTGATCATTTATCAAAGAATGACTCTGCTTATCAAATGATTGAACAACCGGGAACAATTTACTTACGATACTTAGTTGACATTCATCAAAAGTATCTAATGAATTATGAGTTCAATACATCCTGTTTAGCAGAAAGGCGGATATTCCTTGCTCATTATCAGACAATCACTTATTCACAAACTTCGTGTGGGGCTAATAGTTTTCATTTCCCGTCTCATGGAAAACCCTTTTCGCTCCGCTTAGCCTTACCCCCCTCTAGTGGTATTTTAGTGATAGGTTCTATAGGAAGCGGACGATCCTATTTGGTCAAATACCTAATGACAAACTCCTATCTTCCTTTCATTACAGTATTTCTGAACAAGTTCCCGGATAGCAAGCCTATAGAGTTTATTATTGATGAGGAGGCGGATGAGAGTGACTGTGATGTTAGTGACGATATTGATGCTAGTGACTATATTCCTGCTAGTGACGATATTCCTGCTAGTGACGATATTGATGCTAGTGACCTTGATATAGAGCTGTTGCGTGTAAAGTGGCTAGCTGAGGATGCGATGGATGAGTTCACTATTGACCTGCTGGGGCAAATAGACCGATTTTATATCACCCTTCAATTCGAATTAGCAAAAGCAATGTCTCCTTGCATAATATGGATTCCAGGCATTCATGATCTGGATATGAAAGAGTCGAAGGACTTATCCCTCGGTCTATTAGTGAACTATCTCTCCAGGGATTGTAAAAGATGTTCTACTAGAAATATTCTTGTTATTGCTTCGACTCATATTCCCCAAAAAGTGGATCCCGCTCTAATAGCCCCGAATCAATTCCATACATGTATTAAGATACGAAGGCTTCTTATTCCACAACAACGAAAGCGCTTTTTCACTCTTTCATATACTAGGGGATTTCACTTGGAAAAGGAAATGTTCCATACTACTCGATTCGGGTCCACAGCCATGGGTTCCAGTGCACGAGATCTTGTAGCACTTGCCAATGAGGCCCTATCAATTAGTATTACACAGAAGAAATCCATTCTAGACACTAATACAATTAGATCTGCTCTTCATAGACAAACTTGGGATATGCGAGCCCATGTAATACCGGTTCAGGATCACGGGATCCTTTTCTATCAGATAGGAAGGGCTGTTGCACAAAAAGTACTTCTAGGAAATTGCCTCATAGATCCTATATCTATCTATATAAAGAAGCAATTGTGTGAAGAAGGGGAGCCTTATTTGTACAAATGGTACTTCGAACTTGGAATGAGCATGAAGAAATTAACGATACTTCTTTATCTTTTGAGTTGTTCTGCCGGATCGGTCGCTCAAGACCTTTGGTCTCTACCCGGGCCCGATGAAAAAAATAGGATCACTTCTTATCGGTTCGTTGAGAATGATTCTGATCTAGTTCATGGCCTAGTAGAAATAGAAGGCGCTCTGATGGCATCCTCGCGGACAGAAAGAGATTGCAGTCAGTTTGATAATGATCGAGTGACATTCCTTCTTCGGCCCGAAGCAAGGAATCCCTTATATATGATGAAAAATGGATCTTGTTCTATCGTTGATCAGAAATTTATCTATCAAAAATACGAATCGGAGTTTGAAGAAGGGGAAATAGCGAGGGGTTTCTTCGATCACATAGATTGGGCTCCTAGAATATGGCGCCCTTGGGAATTTCTATTTGATTGTATCGAAAGTCCCAATGAATTGGGATTTCCCTATTGGGCCGGGCGGGGGATCCTTTATGATGAAAAGGATGAGCTTCAAGAGGAGGATGAGGATGAGGAGGAGGATGAGCTTCAAGAGGAGGATGAGGAGGATGAGCTTCAAGAGGAGGATGAGGA